CCCGTTAGGTTCTTAAGAATCGGGGCAGAGTCTTTAAATCACAAAGTAGGTTTATTTTGTTGCTGTTTCAAAAAACAACATTATGGTCTTTATGATTATACTTTTGAGAACTTCATTGATTTATTCCGAACACCCCTTCTTTAGTATTTATGGGTACTTTACAAGTTAGAATAAACAAGGAATTCCGAGATTAAATATATACTATTTAAATATATACTATATTAGTATATTTAGTATATTTCGAATTTCTGTAAATCTACTTCATAGATATCGTACATTTCCTATACTCGCTTTATTATCTTAGACAATTTGAAATTTTTGATAAGTTCAGTGAATAAGTTCTATTTTTCTTTTTTGGCCACTAATTTCTTGTACAGAATACATAAAAAAAAAGTTCTGATACATCTGGAAAACGAAAACCGAGACTAGGAATTTTTAGCGAATAGGCTAAAAACTCATTCCTATTTCGACACAAGAAAAGGAATTTTCTACATCCCTTTCTTGTGTCAAGGACTAGGAACTAATGATTCCTAAAATTATGTGTTCCCCACATTTATAGTTCGTTATATTAATATTACGCGCTTACTTATGCTAACATCTATCCTACTTTATAGGACATTACAATCGGGTAATAATCCCATATTTAGACCACTTCAATTCTGCTAAAAACAACAAAAAAAGAGGCGAAAAGTAGGAAATGCTATAACATAAAAAAACAAAAAAAATTTTCGTTTGTTTTTTGTTTAAAGTAAAAAAAAAGGATTTTCCTAATTTATTTTCTCGATCATACATAATTGAGACCACGAATTTCTAGACTCGAGGATTTATGGACATCCGGTTCGTAAATAGACGAGTCTAGAAATTCATTTCGGCTAATTGAACCTTCTCGAATTGTTTCTTTTTAAGAACCAAAAAGATTTGTGCCAAAATAACAGATGCCAAGAAGAACAAAAGACCTTGGATACGTAATGGATCTTGAAGTACTATTTCTGCCTCTCCCTGACCAAATCCACCCACATTAGGATTACTCGTTAATGGTTGATCAAATTTGATCGACTCGCCTTCTGAAACAAGAAGTTCTGGTCCGGGAGGTATAATATCAAGCACTTGACGTCCATCCGATGGATCTGTTATGGATATTTCATATCCGCCCTTTTCTTTTCGTAAAATTTTACTTACTATACCCGCTCCTGTAGCATTATAAACTGTATTGTTACTCTTGCTTCCGTCGGGATAAATCTGACCCCGTCCCCTATTTCCCCCTACATATATAGGATATTTTAAGAAGTAAACATCTTTTTTATTAGCGGGGTCGGGGGAAAGAATAGGAAAGGTTATTTCACTATATTTTTGACCAGGGACAGGACCTATGACAAGAATATTTTTTTTAGCGGGGCCGTAGCTCTGAAAAGATAAATTGCCTATTTTTTCCTTCATCTCGGGAGAAATACGATCGGAAGGGGCTAATTCAAACCCCTCCGGTAAAATAAGAACAGCTCCCACATTCAAACCCCCCTTCTTACCATTAGCAAGAACTTGTTTCACTTGCTTATCATAAGGAATTCGAACAATCGCTTCGAATATAGTATTTGGAAGTACCGCTTGTGGAACCTCAATATCCACAGGCTTATTAGCTAAATGGCAATTGGCGCAGACAATACGCCCAGTTGCTTCTCGTGGATTTTCATAACCCTGCTGGGCAAAAACGGGATATCCACTTGCAATGGATGTCCACGTTAGGATATATATAATGAGCGATACCGAAATAGATCGAGTAATCTCTTCCTTTATCCAAGAAAAAGTATTTCTAGTTTGCATGGTCTAATCATTGATCCGAAAATTTCTACAATAAATTGAGTAGGTCGCTAGTATAGTTCCCTATCCACGATTCTGCTATTTAATGGAATCCTTTTACTGGACTACTATAGGAGAAAATCTCCGTATAGAAACTTTGTAATGCTTATATAGAACTAGAGAATAAGAAACATTAGAATTGATTAGATTAATATTGGTAGATCATTTATCAATATCAATCATTCATTGCATGATAAATAACTACAAGTGATGGAGATAGACGATTTAAATAACGGAAAATCCAATATTTAAAAAAAGTGTCCAGAATAACCGGAAAGGTGGAAACAAGACCAGATACTATTTGATCATTATTCCCAAATCCAAAATCTTTGTAAACATAACCAATCATCAGTTCCCACCCATGGGGTGAATGAAATCCGATACATAAATCGGTTACTAAAAGAATTGAAAAAGCTTTTACTGTATCACTTAAGTTATATAGGAATTCCTGAACCCAAGAATTAATGAGAACAAGTTCGTTATTACCTAAAATAGAATAACCGATTAGAATAATAAAACAGATTAGATTGGTCGAGAAGTGCAAAATCATATGGATAAGATCCTCGTTGTATATCTTGATTAATTGTATCGTTTCTTTGTGGATTTCTATAGGAAACTTTTCTAGATGTGTCTCCGAGGATTCCTTGATCATTTGATCCAAGAAGAGGATTTGCTCTAAGTCTATGAACTTTTCTAGAATAATTTTTTCTTGAATATCATTCAAGAATATTTCAGATTTCCCCGTAGTGGACCAATTAGTAACCCAGGATTCCATACTTTTAGTAAATGAAAGAGAAAGCCACCAGGGCAAAAATACTATAGATGCAAGATAGAAAAGAGTAGTTAATGCTTTCTTTTTTGCCATTTTTAACCTGTTAATTTTGAATTAACCTGCTTCGTTTGTCGACTTTATGTGATCAAATAGTTCTTTCAAAATGAGTTCTAGACAAGGTATCAAACCTATAAAAAAAAAAAAGAACCATTTTTTCTTTATAAATTTTTTTGTTTAATATATAAGATGAATTGAACGACGCGGTTCAATTTTCAATTGAGTTGCATAAATTTGGATACGCATAAAAAACCACAAAAGGAGTTTTATGGTTATGCCATATACGGCGACTTTGACTCGACCGAACCTTCTAATTAAACTTATATTATAGAAAAAAACACGATTCTTCTATCTTTTAACCCCCTCTCGCTGTCAAAGCAAGCTACTTTTCTTAAAAGACTTCAATTGGTACGCGCAAGAAATAGGCCAATTCCGCGGCCCTTTGTTCAATTTCTCGGGTAGTCAAATTATCATCAGTACCGGTCAGCGGAATAGCCTCTCTGCCTTTGATGCCCATATAAAGGACACGACGAGCATAAATACCCTCTTTCATTTCTATTCTAACGGATTGAATATCTTTTATAAAGAATCGTAGGAATATGCGACGATTTTTTCCAGGAAATCCCCAACGAAAAATACACACTAGTCCTTCCTTTCTATCGAATTGATCATAGCCACTACCTACATTCCAGTACATTGTGCACCACAAATAGGAACTAATAAAGAGACCCGCGATCCCGTAGAAAGACATAATGATCCCTTGTGGGAAAAAAAAGATCTGCTGAGACGGAACAAACCATATCAAATTTCTACCAAGATAACTGGAAATACCAACCAATAAGAATCCTAATGAACCTAAAAAAATGATAAGAGCCCAGCAAAAATTACTTAATTTTCGAGACCCCGTTATAAGTTCTATCCATATATGTTCTGATCGACAAATCATACTTGATCCGATTGCATTTTATTGGAATTGAGAGACTACCACAAATGATAATAATTTTTACTTTGTTTATTTTGGTTCCTAGTTAAACTCTCATCAACTAGTACTAGTTTAACCTGAACTAGCACTAGTTTGATGTGAACCTTTAGGAGTAATTCATCAAATTGCTTAGATCTAAAATAATAACGTACCCTTTATATGATTCCAATATCTATATGGATCTATATCCACTAATTTTACATCCACACTCATCGATCCTGATCTTGATCCTGATCTGATTGAAACTAGTTAGAATTCATTTACTAATGGATCATTTTCTGCGGGTCTAAGAACTTTTTCTTTTATCTTCCGCGAAAATTAAGGGTAAATTTTATTTCCTGAAATAAAAATAAATATATGCGTTAGGTTACAAGTCTAAGTTTCAAAAACGCGGCTGAGATTGGAGCTTCCCTGCCCTAAATAATTTTGTTTTTTTGAACATAAAGAAATAAAGAAGCCATCGCAATTGCCGGAAATACTAGGCCGACTAAAGGCACAAAAATAGGGGGAAGATTGAAAGTTGTCATAAAATCGGTACCTCGATTTGCTATTTGTACCTATTATTTTTTATTTTTTTTAGGTATTTTTTTAGAAAATATTTTATTAGTATAATTATACTAATTAATATTAATTAGAATTAATATTATTACATATTAGATATTTATTAAGTATCTATAAATTAAGTATCTATAAATTTAAGTATCTATATAGTTAAAATAAATATATAGAATAAGTACGACGAATGTCGAACCCCACAAATGGGTTTATCCATCTCTCTACATGAAAGATACGTATGATAATCAACTTGAGTCTTTTTCTTGATTTCTTTATGTTTTGTTCTTGTCTTCTAATTTAATAAAGAAAGAGTTATCTTCAACTTTCGACTCGTTTTACAATTCGATCTTAGGTGACCAAAAAAAATTCCATTCTTTTTAAATTTGATTCTGAGATTTCTGATAAGCTAACTACTTCTTTGTTTGCTAGAAATCATTTTTCTTAGTCTTAGTGCGATCTACTTCATTGAATTGGAATTCAAAGGAAAGAAGCCGTGAAGTTTAAATAACTCACCCAAAACGCTTTTTAAAAGATTACGGGGTACGATTAGGTCGAATAAGCCCTTATGGAATAAATACTCAGACGCTTGTAAACCTTCAGGTACTGTTTTATTTAACGTTTGTTCAATTACTCTTTTACCCGCAAATGCAATGTAGGAATTGGGTTCTGCAATAATGATATCTCCCAACATACCAAAACTTGCTGTTACCCCACCCGTAGTAGGAGACGTAAGAATTGTTACATAAAATAACTTTTTATTTGATTGATAATCATGTAAGG